AGCGGTCTTATTCGAAACGCCTCGTGATCTTTAACCAATTATGTGCTTCAATATAATTACCTGGAGTAAGCGCTATAGCTTGTTTCCAATACTCGGCAGCTTGATCGGACCAAGCCTCCGCAATTTCAGAATCCCCCTGTAGAATGGCCTGTTCTCCCCGGTCGGAATAGGCGGGTCAATTCCTTCCCTTAGAACCGTACTAGAGAGTTTCCTACCTCATACGGCTCAGCAATCCATTCTTTTTGAGGTCCCATCTTAATCTACCCTATGCTAACTGAATTAGATTTATGATAAATCAATCTATCCCATTTCTTTTTTCTTGGGTTAACCAGAAGAAATTAATTACATAAGTTTCAAATTCTAATTTAGATCAATAATTAGGTTTCTCTTTTCTCCCACCTTCAGAAGCATGAAGCATGGATATACCCTATATCCTTAGAATTTTCTGAAAGGTAACTATCTCGGTTTCATATATGAAATGTATATAGAATCTTTGAAAAAGACTTTTTTCCATAAGAAAAAAGAACTTACTATCTTTGGGATCTGATGCTACACCGCTGCTCAATACTTTAGTGGATCCACTCTATTACATAAGTTGATTCCTAACTTGATATCCCATATCATGACATAAGTAAGCAGTTCTTAACTGTATCGATCCGATAGCTCGATAATTGATCTTTACGGTGCTTTCTTTATCAATTCGATCCTTTATCCATAGAGTATAGTATGTGGGCCGTATTTTCCTATTTTTTAAAAGTCTCTTTCATTGCTACAGCTGATACAAATCGTTGCTTTGGACGATGCATATGTAGAAAGCCCATTTTTTCTAGTATTGACTAGTCAATTTGCTCTTTTTTTTCCTTCTTTCTATAGTGGAGATAGTCGCACGTAATGACAGATCACGGCCATATTATTAAAAGCTTGTGGTAAGAATGGGTTTCGTTCTAGTGCCCGGAAATAATATTCTAAAGCCTTTGTATGCTCTCCGTTGCTTGTGTGTATAAGGCCTATATTATAGAGTATATAACTTCGATCATAGGGATCGATTTCTGGTCGCATAGCTTCATAATAATTCTGTAAAGCTTCCGCATAATTTCCTTCGGATTGAGCCGACATCCGTTACGGTCGTTCATTTTATTCAAAAAGTCTCCGTTCCAGAACCGTACGTGAGATTTTCATCTCATACGGCTCCTCCCTTCTGTGCATAATACTAAGGGGAATAATCCATAGAATCCAAATTTCACTATTCTCATTATGAACTGACAGGAGCTAGTATTTTTACAAGAAATCTCTAGCCAGCCTTCCCGCAAGAGGTTTTTTCTTAACACCAACCGTATTAGTGCTAGATAGAAATGATAACTCCAACGATTTCTTTGTCCTCAACGCCTACTATTTCCGGGAATTAGTCACTTCAACGATCTTTGATGGTTATACGGGTATCCAAAGTACGAACGAGATGGATGTTTGTTGTCCCAACCATTCTTGCTAGTCCCAATACCGATAAGGAAAAGGGTATTTTATAACAAAGTTTTCGTGTTGTTGATTCCTAGGTGTAGTGCTTCTTCCCCTATGCCTCCTATTGGTACTAGTGGACCTGCAATACAGAACCTATAGGTATAACCTTTTGTTCAATACTAAAATCGACAATTAAAGTATCCGAGGCTGGATCAATCGAGGATACACGACAGAAGGAATTGTTCTATCTCCAAACTTTACCTTCACCAAGCGTAGGTTTTTCCATAATTTGGTTCGTTCTATTCCGAACAACGTCTTTTTATTCTAAGACTGGGGTGAGGGCTAAAAAAAAAAAAAGAAAAAAGAATCAAATCACACCATCCCTGTAATAGGTAAATGCCTTTTTTTCTCCTAAAGTTGTCGGAATTATTCGTAATAAAATATTGGCTACAATTGAAGAGGTCTTATCAATAAAATTTCCATTTATCCGAGATCTAGGCATAATTAGCAATCCATTCTATAATTCTTCTCATTATCCCTCGGGGAAAATGATCCCACAAACAAAGGAATTGTAGTACAAAATAACATAAAAACAGACGACTCATTCTAAAAAAAACAAAGACGTGGACCTTCTGCTCAAATTGTCCGCCTTTTGGACAAAGAGAGATAGGATACTTTTGAATCAGATTGGATCTCATCCAAATTTCGTAGCATACAAATGAGTGTAGCTATTACTATTTCATCTAAGTTGAATAACCGAGGGCTTTATTTTGATATGGATTCTGATAACTCGAGAAATTTAGATTTGGTTATGATCCAAAGAAGAAAAAGGATGAAATAATCATTCCATGCAAAAATATTGAAATGGAATAGAAAAATCCATGGTACGATTCATGAATTTGTAATAGATAGATGGGGTAGTTGATGAGATAAGTTGTTGTTGATAAATTGGAAAGGAATTTTTGATTTCTATAGAATCATTGATCAGTCGTACCTGTACTGTAATAATATGAATGCCTCGCTATTCACTCGGTTTCTGGTCAAT